CGAATCATTCTCTTGAAGCTCACCCTCTTCATCATAAATGATCTGCTTGTCCCAAAATGACCTTTCCCAATAGGGAAATCCAAATTCATTGGACCTTTCGATACAATCATCAAATAGAAATTCCCAAGGGCGCCATAGTCTAGGAGCCCAAACTATGTGATTGAATAAATCCTCCTGTAGCGGGTCGAGGACTCCTCCCCCTTCTTCGAACCCCGATTCATATTTTTCATAGAGAAATCTATGATCAAGGATAGAACGAGATCCATTTTGAATCATATTTATCGGATTCCTTGGTTCGGGCCTAAGAAGAAATGTTACTCCATCATTATCAAACGGACTTCCTGTCTGTGAGGATCCCAGCAGAGCACCTTCTACTTCTAATAGGCCATGAACTAGATCAGAATCATTATAAATAAGTCTATAAGAAGTGATACCATCATTTTTTTCATTAGGTCCGGTTAGAGACCAAAGGTTTTGAGCGACGGATCCGGCAGAACAACTCAAAAGATAAAGAAGTATCGTTAATTTCTTCATGCTTGTTCCAAGTTCCACGTACCATTTGTACAAATCAGAATCCCCCCCCTTACATGATTTCTTCTTCATATAGATAGATATAGGATCGATGGAAAAATTACTTAGAAGTAGATTTTGTGAAACAGCCCTTCCTATCTGATAGAAAAGTATACCATGATCCTGAACCGATCTTATCTGAGATCTAAAATCCCAAGTTTGTCTATGAAGAGCGTATCTAATTATATTAGTGTCTATAATGGATTTTTTTTGTATAATACTAATTGATAGCGCCTCATTGGTAAGTGCTACAAGATCTCGTACATTAGAACCCAGAGTTATGGACCCGCATCCATTAGTATCGAAGAGTTTCTTTTCCAAGTGAAAACCCCGCGTACGAGAAAGACTGAAAAAGTGCTTTCTTTGTTGTGGAATAAGAAGCCGTCGTATTTTAATACACGTATTTAATTTATTCGGAGCTATTAGAGCGGGATCCACTTTTTGCGGAATATGAGTCGAAGCAATAACAAGAATATTTCGAGTAGAAGATTTTTTAGAATCCCTGGAAAGAGAGTTCACTAATAGACCCAGGGATAAGTCATTCGACTCATTCCCATCCAGATCATGAATGTTCGGAATCCAAATTATGCAAGGAGACATTGCTTTTGCTAATTCGAATTGAAGTGTGATCAAATATCGGTCTATTTTCGGTATGATATCCTCACGGATCGGATCCTCCATACTTAAAAACTCCAAATAGCTATCATAGTGACGGTCCAGATAGTCACTATCATATCTATCCAAATTATAGCAACTATCCTCGTTCCTAGGTAAAAGACTGTAAATGGTACCCTCTCTCTCATCAAAAAGACCGTCATCATCCTCATCAAAAATATCATTAATATCAAAACCTTTCGGATAGGTATCCAGGAACTTGTCTAGAGATACTGTAATCAAAGGAACATAGGAGTTTGTCGCTAGATATTTGACCAAATAGGATCGTCCAGTTCCTATAGAACCTATCACTAAAATACCCCTAGGAGGGGAGGATAGGGCTAAGCGGAGCGAAAAGGGTTTTCCATGAGATGGGAAATTCAAACCATGAGCCCCACACTGGGTTTCGGAATAAGTGATTGTCTGATAATGAGCGAGGAATATCCGTCTTTCTGCTAAGCAGGATGTATGGAACTCATAATTTAGTAGATCCTTTTTATGAATGTCAATTAAATTTCGTAAGTAAATTGTTCCCGGTTGCTCAATCATTTGATAACCAGAGTTATTCTTTGATAAACGATAACTCTTAGTCAGACTCAATAAAATTTGATCAATCCTTTTTTCTGTCGTTAAGGTAGAGAACTGAACCATGAATTCCCTTTCTTTATCAGAAATGAAATCACTGTTCAAGATCCAGGATTCTATTTTATCATCAACCCAATCACTATTCACATTTTTTCTTTTTCTTATCAAGGTATAGATCGCTTTACTTGTATGACTTAAATATCTAGTATTTCTCAAAAACGCGATTCGATTCATGGGATTTGGTAGAATCCTTATGAGATCGATGAGATTCAAATCTTTCTTCTTCGAACGTGCAGAAGCCGAACCTCGTCTTTCTTCTAGAAAATTTCCTAATTGTTCCAGAAACATATCCTTTATTAACCCGAAAGAATTCAGTTCTGATATAGGATACCTATCCAGAAGTTTTTCCAACTCAATCATGTATGATGGAATCATCAAAGATTTGACTTCTTCGAACTCTGTCTGTAACTCATTAGAGACTCGAGAAATAAAGAAAAGATGTGTATGAACGAGATATCCGGTAACAAGAAGAAGGAGAAGGATTAAAACGAAGAACTCCTCCAGATGTGTCGATATCAATGGTGACTCATTTTCCAAAATATCTTCGCACACGTGCACAAGAAAAGTATGTAAACACTTACTCGAAATCTGACTGATAGGATTCCGTGGTGAAAGATACAAATTTTCCCGAAGAATTCGCTTGGATCCATCCCTAATATCATGAAAAATGGATACAAATTGTTGAAATTTAGGACTCCTACGTAGTATCGTCAATAGGTCTAAAAAAGTCTCTAAAAATATTAACTTTAGATCTTCGTGTCCTGTCCGGGTAAGTAACAATTGTATTATATATGGTTGGAATTGCTTCCATTTTGAGAGAGTTGAAAAAACACTCTTTCTTTGATAGTTTCTATACATCGGCCCTTTTTCAAAGCATTTTTTGAACCAAGGACTGTGTTTTTTCCTCTTTACTACTTTTTCCTTTGTTCGAGGTCTGTCTGGGATCACAATGACCCCGAGAAGAGGTACCCGTACTGCCCGGTACTTCTTTGAACTAGTCTCTCTTTTGCCGAATGGTAAGTATTTTTTTAACCAAGTGAACCAAGTTTTCCGAGGTGTGTTTGGGATCGTAATGACCCCGACGTCAGGTACCCATAACTGGATATCATCTCTTTTGCCGAATGGTAAGTATTTTTTTAACCAAGTGAACAAAATTTTCCTCCGTGGTAATTTTGGACGTGTGTTTGGGATCGTAATGACCCCGACGTTAGGTAACCGTACCAATAACTTGATATCATCTCTTTTGCCGAATGGAAAGCATTTTTTTAACCAAGTGAACCAAGTTTTCCTCTGTACTACTTTTTGAGGTACCCAGAACTTGAGTAAACTGAACTTGAGTAAACTAGTCTCTCTTTTTTTTTTACCGCACCCTACCACATATTGATTATTAAAGAATCGAAGTCGAGGTGCTTTATAAAAAGAGGATATCAATGAACTTCTATGAAATGGTTTCAGGGGATTCCGCCAATTCTCTTGATCGTGGGATATCATTGAGAAATAGGAACGCTTGTGAAAAACATATTTCCTGTCCTTCTTCTTCTCTTCTTCTTTCTTTTTTTTCTTTGTAGTATGGAATGATATCCAATTTGGTCTCTTATTGAACAAAAATCGTGATATTGTTCCTTCGTTGAAAGATAATTTTGATTTTTTAGAAGTATAAAAGTCATCCAATAAGAAGGGTTTCCTTTTTTTCAAATGAACGATTTGAAGACCTATTGATTCTAACAACGGATTCCCGAGTGGATCATTCGGACGTTTCAATTGTTTCAATTCATACATGTGGAGCTGAGACCTATGAACGGGGATATTACCGAAACTCACAAAGAAAAAAGGAAGTGAGTTAGACAAAAATAGAAGAAATTTGGACAAAAGTGGAAGAAACTTGGACAAAAAGAAATAAAGTGACTTACGCAAATCTTTTTTGTCAATAACCTCAGACCAATCAATCGAATATACATTCATATGTAATCGATCGAACACTACTTGAAAACGGCTATTCTGCTCAGAAATGAAATGGTCCAATTGTTCCTGGAAATTCTTACTCCCATCGGAGTATTTGTATTTATTTGCATCCTTATTCATAGATCTCTCGGTTTGATAAATCAAAATAAGAGGCCATTTCTTCTGGTTTTTTTTCCAATTGGAGAAATGTTGGTTGATCGTGTATTTCCTTGTAGGTCTATGATTAAGAATATTTTTTCCTATTTGATACCTTTGAATTACATATTCCAAGTTTCGATGGAATGGATTCCATAGGTTTTTTATGTATCTATAGGTATTGTTTGGATAAAAAGATTCATTCTCTTCGTAAAAAAGAGGAGGTAGAACCAATAAAGATTTCTTTTTTGATTCATCCCTGGAGTTGACCTCATTTATGCATTTTTCTTTTTGATCCAATCCGGAAGAATCAATAGAAAAAGAAAATCCCTTATGATACACTAGATCCGGCTTAGTTATTGATAGATTGAATCGATTTGCCATTTCTTGAAATATCTCTTCTGATTCAAAATAATGGTGTAACAAGTATCCTGCCCTATTCCGGTCATGGAATAGATGAAATAACCCAAAAAGTAGATTTTTGTTCACGAATGAATCGGAACTATAAAGCTCATCTTTCGCAACCCCATCACATCCTGGATCGGATGAAATAGGATGAATTGAGACAGTATTTTGTAAATACATACTTATCTTGACTATATTGGCTATTTCTTTCTTTTCCGATTGCCTCAAAAGAACAAAAGAAACATCTTCTTCTTTCTTAAATAACCTCTCAGTAGGATTCAAATCCAGCTGAAGTTCTGACCATCTGTCATATAAAAAAGACCGGCCGGCTCTTGTAGGATTCCCAAGACATTCTTTGATTTCTTTTGAAAACAAATGATTATTCATCCGCGTATGATATTTCGAATCCTCATCCCTATCAGAGATCTTTTTTCGATACAGGAGCGGAACAATCAATTTACTATAACAATTGATATTGAACGAATCTTTTGAGTCGTCCATTGTATCATTGCTGGGTCCAATGGAATTGCTTGATATAGGAAGAAGCCCTGTCAAATAGACATTTTTTCTTTCGATCATCGTTCGATTGTTAATACGATAGATAAGGATCGCTACTACAAAAAATACTA